CGGATTGAAATGAGTGGTAACCAAGACAGTGTGGGCTGAGGCCTCGAAGAAGGGGAACGAATGTCCAGGCAATCACAAGATAGGTGCGTGAGAGTGATAACCAGAGGCCTCTTAAAGAGCAATACATGGAAGCCGTGTCCAGGTATGGGCTTGAAACTAGTAACAGTGAGTGCTGGACGAAAGATGACGCGGATAACAAGAACTTTAATGTATGAGGACGAATCCAAGTGGGGGGTGTGTGTGTGGGGCAAATAGATGAATGCACGATATACATAGGGGGTGGGAAACTGGGTTTGAGGAAGGGTGAGCGGCTGTGTGGTTCGTGGGGTTGGTGGGAGTGTTGCTCGGGGCTGAGTTGCCCATATTAACATTTTCAATGTTATGCTTTGGAGTTTAAGCTACAAGAACACATTTACAAGAAGTAGTTTAATTAGAACGTCGGCTTTGGGGGCCGGGGGTGCAAATTTTTGTTTGTCTTTTTGAAGGGGGAGGGTGTACTCTCGGGGGCGTTTGTTCTCCGTCTCTGTCTTACAAGGCCAGTGCTTTATTATTAAACTACAAGAGTATTTGGCCCAGGGTCTGTTGTTTTTTGTTGTATGGGGGTTTAATTTTGCGGGTTGATTAAGGTTTGGCTATTTTGTTTTCTAAGGACCCTAGTGTGGGTATGAGGATGAGGATGACGGTGAAGAAAAGTAAGGAGGCGATTTGGCCCACTAGGGTGTATGGGGGGTTTACTGGTTGGCCCCCGATTCATGTGAGTACGAAGAAGTCTAAGATGAGGGCTCAGAATAGGAGTTGGGATGGGGGGCGGACGGATATTGGTTGTTGTTTGGTTGTGTGAATGGCGGGTACTAGGAATAAAATAAAGATGGAGAAGAATATGGCTAGTACGCCTCCAAGTTTGTTTGGGATGGATCGTAGGATGGCATAGGCGAATAGGAAGTATCATTCGGGCTTGATGTGTGATGGGGTGGTTATGGGGTTTGCTGGGGTGAAGTTTTCCGGGTCGCTTAGTAGGGTCGGAAGGTATAAGGCGAGGGTGAGTAGTAGGGAGGCGGCTAGAGTTGCTCCTAGGGCGTCTTTTAGTGTGTAATAGGGGTGGAATGGGATTTTGTCGGCGTTTAGGTCTAGTCCGAGGGGGTTGAAAGACCCTCGTTCGTGTAAAAAGATCAGGTGGGTGATGAGCAGGGCCAGGAGGGCGAATGGGAGGAGGAAGTGGAGGGCGGTGAAGCGTGTGAGTGTTGCATTGTCTACGGAGGGTCCCCCCCAGATTCACGGTACAATGGTGTCTCCGATGTATGGGATAGCAGACAGCAGGTTGGTGATTACGGTTGCTCCTCAGAATGATATTTGTCCTCAGGGGAGGACATAGCCTATGAATGCCGTGGCTATTAGTAAGAAGAGCATTATGACTCCTACATTTCATGTGTTTTCGTGGGCGTAAGAGGCGTAGTATAGGCCTCGTCCGATGTGGAGGAAAATAAATATGAAGAAGAGGGAGGCCCCGTTTGTGTGGAGGCTTCGGATAAGTCATCCGAATCAGACTTCGCGGGAGGTGTAGGCGACGGACGGGAAAGCCGCAGTGTCGCTTGATGAGAAGTGTATTATTAGGAAGACCCCTGTTAGGATTTGGATTAGGAGGGCTAGGCCCAGCAGTGATCCAAAGTTTCATCAGGCGGAAATGTTTGAGGGTGTTGGGAGGTCAATGAGGGAGTGGTTGAAGAGTTTGAGGAGTGGGTGGGATTTTCGTAGCTGGTGGGTCATGGGGGGGGTTTTTATAGTTGAAGGACAACAGGGGTTTTTCAGGCCTCAGGTTTTGGTTGAAGTCCAAATGAGAATAATGGAGTTTACACTGTTTTTGGGTTGTTTGGTGCTGGCGTGTGCGGTAATGGTGGGGGCGAATTCTGGGATTCATTTTGCTGTGTTGAGTTTGGTATTTATGGCCGTGTTTGGCAGCTGCTTGGTGGTGGTTGAGGGTGGGAGTTTTATGCCGTTGGTGGTGTTGCTGGTTTACTTGGGGGGGTTGTTGGTGGTGTTTGCTTTTTGTGTGGGGTTTACTGATGACCCGTTTGGGGCAGTGGGGGTTTCTAAGGGGTTTGTGCTTTTTTGTTGAGTGGGGCTTCTTGTTGGAGGGGTTTGGGTGTGTGGGCATTTGTGAGGTTGGTGGGTCGTTGGGGTGAGTGGGTTAGTGGATGTGGAGGTTGTTGGGGGTGGGGTGGCTGATGAGTTGTTGGGGGTTGGTTTAATGTATTCAAGTGGGTGGGGTTTTGTTGTGATTTGTGGTTGGGCTTTGTTGGTTACGTTGCTTGTAATTACAGGGTTAGTTCGAGGTTGTTGTTGAGGATCGCTTCGTCCCTTCAGAGAAGGAGGATGATGGTGATGGCTCAGAGGAAAGTTTTAAGGTATTTTTTTATTTTTGCTTTGTGGTAGGGGGTTAGTGTTTTGGTTATTGTGGTTTGTAGGTTAGCTGTTGTTTTTGGTCCAAGGGCTTCATATCACAGTTGGTCGGTTAGGTGTGTGGAGAGTTTTTGGCTAATGTGCAGGACGGTGGAGGAGAATAAGTGGTGGATGATTGGGTTGAAGAATATTAGTTTTATTAGTGGGGGTGGTTGGGTGTCTTTTGTGGATGGCGGAAATTTGTTGGTGGCGAGGATTAGGGCTATTGCGGCGAGTATGCCGATCATTGTGATGGCTAGGGCTGTGAGTTTGATTGTGGTTGGTATGGTTAATTGGGGGGTGTGGGCTGGTAGTATGAAGTTTGAGGCTAGTAGTCCGGTGATCACGCTTCCGATGGCTAGACGGAGGATGGGGTTGGTGGTTTTTGGGGTTTCGTTTACTGGGTTCGTGGTTGTTAGTCGGTTGGTGTTTAGTAGGGTGAAATAGGCCATGCGGAGGCTGTAGACTGCAGTGAAGGAGGTGGCAAGTAGGGTGATGGCGAGGGCTCAGGCATTAGCATGTGAGGTGTTTAGCGATTCAATGATGGCGTCTTTGGAATAGAATCCGGAGAGGAAGGGTGTGCCGGTGAGGGCTAGTACTCCGATGATAAGGCAGGAGGTGGTAATTGGTATTGTTTTTTTGAGGTTTCCTATTTTTTGGATGTCTTGTTCGTTGTTGAGGTTGTGGATGATTGACCCTGCGCACAGGAAGAGTATTGCTTTGAAAAAAGCGTGTATTAGGATGTGTAGGAATGCGAGTTCTGGTTGTTTAAGCCCGACTGTGGTTATTATTAGTCCAAGTTGACTGGAGGTTGAGAATGCGATGATTTTTTTTATGTCGTTTTGGGTGAGGGCACATGCGGCTGCGAATAGGGAGGTGATTGCTCCTAGGATTAGGCAGGCTGTGGTTGCTGTTTGGCTGTTGTAGATGATGGGAGAAGTTCGGATTAGTAGGAAGATGCCTGCTACTACCATGGTGCTTGAGTGGAGTAGGGCTGAAACCGGTGTTGGTCCTTCTATTGCTGCTGGGAGTCAGGGGTGAAGGCCGATTTGGGCCGATTTTCCTGCTGCTGCGAGGATGATGGCTGTGGTTAGGATTAGTGGGTAGTTTGGGAGGGCGGAGAGGTTTGTGATATCCAGGCTGAGGCTGTGGGTGGTTATTCATGCTAGGGCGGCGAGGATTCCGATGTCTGATAGTCGGTTGTAGATGATGGCTTGGAGTGCTGCTTTGTTGGCGCCTGCTCGGAAGGATCATCAATTGATGAGGAGGTATGATATAATGCCTACTCCTTCTCACCCAATAAAGAGGTGAAATAGGTTGCTAGCGCTTACTAGGATTATCATTATTAGGATAAATACTAGGAGGTGGTTGAAGAAGCTGGTGGTTTTTGGGTCTGAGTCTATGTACGATTTAGAGAATTCTATAATCGATCATGTGATGAATAGTGCTGTTGGGATGAAGAAGGCTGAGTAGGTGTCAATTTTTAGGGCAATTGGGAGGTTGAGGGGTTCTAGGTGGAATAGACATAAGTGGTGTGATAGGGTGGCATTGTTGTTTAGTACAACTAGGAAGAGAGGGGGGAGGCTTGTGAGGAAAGCGAGTTTGACTATTACCGTCTTAGATTTAATTAATATGTTGTTGGTTTTATGGGCTAGGGGGAGGATGGCCAATAGTAGGACTAGGAAGGGGATGGTGAAGAGTGCTTGGAGGGGTGTCGTGTAGGGCATGGTGATTTCACTTGGAGTTGCGCCAAGATTGTTGGCTCCTAAGGCCAGGGGATGTTCTGGTTATCCTATGAAGTCAGGTAAGTAAGGATGGGTTTATTTCCTGTTTTTAGGGCCACATTCTAATGTTTTATCTAAACTATACCTACGTGGGGCGGCGAGGGGGCCAAGGGGTTAGACCTGGGGGCAAGAGTTAGCAGTTCTTGCATGGGTCCTCCTCGTCATGGCGGGGGTTATTGGGTGGAGGTGAGTTTTGGGTTGGTGGAAAGGCCCGCTGAGGGGAGGAGGTGGAGGAGTATCAGGAGGTGTTCTCGGGTTTTGGTGGGGTATAGTAGGATAGCATTGTGGGGTAGTGTTCCTTGTTGGGTGGCTGAGAATATGTGTAAGGTGTAGACTGCCGTTATGAAAGCACTTAGCCCTGTTAGGAGGACTGTAATGTCTGATCAACTAAATAGTGATGTGATAAGGGTTAGTTCGCCTGTTAGGTTGACTGTTGGGGGGAGGGCTATATTTATTGAGCAGGCTAGGAACCATCAAGCTGTGAGGGTGGGGGAGGTGAGTTGTGTGCCTTGTATGGCGATGAGTGTTCGGGTGTGGGTTCGTTCGTAGCTGAAGTTTGCCAGGCAAAATAGCATAGAGGAGGTTAGGCCATGGGCTACTATTAGGATTATAGATCCTGTTGGGGTTATTGGGTCTCGGATAAGGACTGTGGCTGTTACCAGAGCTATGTGGCTGATTGATGAATAGGCGATTATGGATTTTAGGTCTGTTTGTCGAAGACAGATGAGGGCTGTTGTTAGTGCCCCTCAAAGCGCCAGGGTTAGTAGGGGGAGGTAGGTGGTGTTAATTTGTGCGGTGAGTAGGTTTGTTACTCGTAGCATTCCATATCCTCCTAGTTTTAGGAGTACTGCAGCTAGCACTATTGATCCTGCAATTGGAGCCTCGACGTGGGCTTTTGGGAGTCAGAGGTGTAGTCCGTAGATTGGGATTTTTACTAGGAAGGCCAGGAGTGTTGAGAATCAGAATAGTGTATTTGTTCAGGATGGGTGGTTCGTTATTGGGGTTAGTTGTAGGATTGGAAGGGATGTGGTACCGCTGAGGTTGTGGATTGTTAGAATGCCAATTATGAGGGGGATTGAGCTAGTAATAGTGTAGAATAGAAAGTAAGTCCCAGCGTTTAGACGCTTTGGTTGGGCGCCCCATCGAGAGATGGTTACCAGGGTTGGAATTAAGGTGGCTTCAAATATAATATAGAATAGTATCAGGTCTAGGGCTATGAATGCCATGAGTAGGGCGAGTTGGAGTATTGCGAGAATGGAGATGAGTGTTTGGGTTTGGGGGGTGGGGGTTGTGGATATTGAGTTTTGGCTGGCTATGAGTATTAGGGGGAAGAGTCAGCAGGATAGTATTATTAGGGGGCTTGAATATCGGTCGCTGCCCAGGGCTTGACTGTTTGGGTTTGTTAGGGAATCTGTGGGGTTTAGGGTTAGTAGGGGAATGATTATTATAGCGGTGGTATAGGTTGTTGGGGATAGTCAGATGGTTTTGTCCGAGGTAAAGGTTGTTATTGGGGTGATTATAGCTGTGGGTAGGAGAATTTTTAACATTGAAGGAGGTTTAGGCTTTTAAGGTTAGCAGTGTTGTGTGTTCGGGCAGAGGCGACTAGTAGGGCGAGGCCGGTGCCCGCTTCGCAGGCAGAGAGGGTTAGGATTGTTAGGGGGAGGATGAATGATGAGGGGTGTGATTGGAGTGAGGATATTGTGAGGGCCAAGAAGATGGAGAGGGCTATGCCCTCAAGGCAGAGGAGAGTTGAAAGGAGGTGGCTGTGGTGGGTAATTAGGCCAATGATGCAAAGAGAGAAGGAGAATAAGAAAAACGTGCTTGTAGGTGTGATGTTTGGAGCCACGAAGCTGTCGTGATTTTCTAGGTCGAAATTAGAGGTCTTGTGTTAGACTAGTTCCTGTGGGGGCGCTATTCTGCTCATTCTAGGCCGCCCTGGAGTCATTCGTATATCAGACCAATGAATAGTAGTAGGAAGATTGCGATAGTGCATATGATGGTTTTTGTTGGGTGAAGGGTGTGGATGGATCATGCGAGGGGGAGTAAGATGGCGATTTCAAGGTCGAAAAGTAGGAATAAGATGGCAATTATGAAGAATCGGATTGATAGGGGGAGTCGAGCGGATCCTAGGGGGTCAAATCCACACTCGTAGGGGGATAGTTTTTCAGGGTCGGGTGATGTTTCGGCCATTATGAGGTTTGAGATAATTAGGATTGTTGCGGTGATGGAGGCTATTGAGAATATAATGAGAAGGTCTATTGCTTTTTCCCAGGGGGAGTGCTGGGGTTTAGTGATTGGAAGTCACTTGTATTGTCTATACTAGAAAAGCATGAGCCTCATCAGTAGATTGAGATGTAGAGGAATAGTCAAATTATGTCTACGAAGTGTCAGTATCAGGCGGCGGCTTCGAATCCGAAGTGGTGATTGGATGTGAAGTGGTATTTTGTTTGTCGATATAGGCAGATTATGAGGAAGATTGAGCCGATGATGACGTGGAGGCCATGGAAGCCCGTTGCAACAAAGAATGTTGATCCGTAGGTGCTATCTGCGATAGTGAAGGGGGCCTCGTAGTACTCTATGGCTTGAAGGGCGGTGAAGTAGAATCCGAGAAGTACGGTGAGTGTGAGAGCGTGGATTGCTTGTATGCGGTGGGTGTTTATTAGGCTGTGGTGGGCTCATGTCACTGTTACTCCGGAGGCGAGTAGGACGGTTGTGTTGAGGAGGGGGACTTCAAAAGGGTCGAGGGGGGTGATTCCGGTAGGGGGTCATTGTCCCCCTAGCTCTGGGGTTGGAGAGAGGCTTGAGTGGTAAAATGCTCAGAAGAAGCCCAGGAAAAAGAAGATTTCGGATGTAATGAAGAGGATTATGCCGTAGCGTAATCCTTTTTGTACCGGGGGTGTATGGTGTCCCAGGAAGGTACTTTCTCGTACAACGTCCCGCCATCATTGGAATATTACAAGTAGGGTTGAGGCTAGGCCTAGTAGGAGAAGGGGGTAAGAACTGTAGTGAAACCAAAAGGTTAGGCCGGCTGTTAATAATATGGCGGCTATGGCGCCGGCCAGGGGTCATGGGCTTGGGTGAACTATATGGAAGGGGTGGGTTTGGTGGGACATTATGTGTTTTCTTGTAGGTATAGGGAGAGTAGGAGGACGAAGACGTATGCTTGGATTATGGCTACGGCGAATTCTAATAGGAGGAGTAGGATTAGGGTTGTTAGTGTTAATAGGCTGAGGGGTGGTATGATGGGTCACAGGTTTAGTGTGGCAATGGAGATTAGTTGGATTAGTAGGTGGCCTGCGGTTAGGTTGGCTGTTAGTCGTACGCCTAGTGCAATTGGTCGAATTAGTAGGCTGATTGTTTCAATTATAATGAGGATTGGGATTAGCGGGGTGGGGGTTCCCTCTGGGAGGAGGTGGGCCAAGGAGGTTGTTGGTTGGGTTCGTATGCCTGTTAATACAGTTATCAGTCATAGGGGGATGGCGAGGGCTATGTTTATGGAGAGTTGTGTTGTTGGGGTGAATGTGTATGGGAGTAGGCCTAGTAGGTTTGTGAGGAGGAGGAAGACTAGGAGGGAGATAAGGGTTAGTGAGTGTTTGTGCCCTGATTTATTGATTGGGGCTATGATTTGTTTGGTAATTTGGCTGATGAGTCATATTTTAATTGTTGCTGCTGGGTGGGGGAGTCATAGGTTTTTGGGGGTTGGTGTGAGGATGAGGGTTATTAGTAGGGCGGGTGCTAATAGGGAGGCCCCGAGGAGGCTAGGGATTAGGAATTGGTCGAATAGGTTTGTGTTCACGGTCAGGGCCATGTTTTAGTGGTTTGGGGTTTGTGTGGGGTGGGGTTGTTTGTGGCGGTTAGTGTGGCGATTTTAGGCTGTAGGATAATGATAAAGAAGGTTCAGACGGTTAGAAGGACTGTTAGTCAGGGTTCTGGGCTTAGTTGGGGCATTGCCACTAAGGGGGTGAGGGTGAATGTTGGTCCCCTAATTCTAGCTTAAAAGGCTAGCGCTAACCATTTAGCTTCTTAGTGATGAGGTAGTGTGGTTTTCTAATCAGAGTTGGAAGTGGTTTAATGGGGTAGTTTCTATTACGATGGGTATAAAGCTATGATTTGCCCCGCAGATTTCAGAGCATTGGCCGTAGAATACGCCAGGGTTGGTTAGTGTAACTATGACTTGGTTTAGGCGTCCGGGGACTGCGTCTATTTTTGTTCCGATGGATGGGATTGCTCATGAGTGTAGGACATCTTCTGCTGTGATCAGTATCCGGATGGTTGAGTTTGTTGGGGTAATTATGCGGTGGTCAACTTCTAGAAGGCGGAAGTGGCCTGGTGGGAGGTCTTGTGGGGGTGTTATGTAGGAGTCAAACTCCACTGTGGAGAAGTCAGTGTATTCGTAGGACCAGTATCATTGGTGTCCGGTTGCTTTGATAGTTAGGCATGGGTTGTTGGTTTCGTCTATGAGGTAGAGGGTTCGTAGAGAGGGGAGGGCGATTGAAATTAAGACGATGGCTGGTAGGATAGTTCATACCATTTCTATTTCTTGGACGTCAGAGGTGTTTGAGTGATAGAGTTTTTGGAGGAGCAGGGCAGAGATTGTGTAAAATACAAGGGAGCTGATTATGATGAGGATTATCAGGGTGTGGTCGTGGAAATATAATAGTTCTTCCATGAGGGGGGATATTGCGTCTTGGAAGCCCAGATGTGTGGGGTTGGCCATAGAAGAGTATAGGGTTTAGGTCCTATTTTTTGTTCTTGACAAGAACAGGTAATACAAAATATACTAACTTTTCTTGGGAGGATGGAGCATGGTGGCGTTGCGGTTGGTTTGAAACCAAATGGTGGGGGTTCGATTCCCTCTGTCCTTGAAGTTTAGGAACTCGGCTGGTTTGTGTGTTGTAACGAAGACTGGTTCTTCGTATGTGTGGTGGGGTGGTGGGGAGTTGTTAAGTCACTCGATGTTGGTTGTTGTTATTTCAGGTGTGGTTGTTTTTCGCTTGGAAGAAAATGCTTCTCATACAATGAATATTAGTAGGATAACAGCGGCTAGGGAAATTAAAGATCCAATTGATGATATTAGATTTCAGATGGTGTATGCGTCTGGGTAGTCGGAGTATCGTCGAGGTATTCCAGATAGTCCTAGGAAGTGTTGTGGGAAGAAGGTGAGGTTTACTCCTAAGAATATGATTGTGAATTGAATTTTTGTTCATGTTGGGTGGAGGGTAAACCCTGTGAATAGGGGGAATCAATGGGTGAATCCGCTTATAATAGCGAAAACTGCTCCTATTGATAATACATAGTGGAAGTGGGCGACTACGTAGTAGGTGTCGTGGAGGACGATATCTAGTGAGGAGTTGGCTAGGACAATTCCAGTGAGGCCCCCTACGGTGAATAAGAAGATGAAACCTAGTGCCCACAGTATTGGGGCTTGTCAGTTAATAATGCCGCCGTAGATGGTCGCTAGTCAACTAAATACTTTTACTCCGGTAGGGATGGCAATGATTATTGTAGCGGTGGTAAAGTATGCTCGTGTGTCGACGTCTATTCCGACTGTGAATATGTGGTGGGCTCAGACGATGAACCCCAGGAATCCGATGGATATTATAGCCCATGCTATTCCCATGTAGCCGAAGGGTTCTTTTTTGTTTGAGTAGAAGGTGACAACGTGTGAGACTATTCCGAATCCGGGTAGGATAAGGATGTAGACTTCGGGGTGGCCGAAGAATCAGAAAAGGTGCTGGTATAGGATGGGGTCTCCTCCCCCTGCTGGGTCAAAGAAGGTTGTGTTCAGGTTTCGGTCTGTGAGTAGTATAGTGATTCCAGCAGCTAGTACTGGGAGGGAGAGTAGGAGGAGTACGGCCGTGATTAAGACTGATCAGACAAATAGGGGGGTTTGGTATTGGGATATGGCTGGGGGTTTTATGTTAATGGCTGTTGTGATGAAGTTGATTGCGCCTAGGATGGAGGATACTCCGGCAAGGTGTAGGGAGAAAATGGTAAGGTCTACGGATGGTCCGGCGTGGGCTAGGTTTCCAGCTAGGGGGGGATAGACGGTTCACCCTGTTCCGGCCCCCGCCTCAATACAGGAAGAGGCGAGCAGTAGTGTGAAGGATGGGGGGAGTAGTCAGAAGCTTATGTTGTTTATTCGTGGGAATGCTATGTCTGGGGCTCCAATTATTAGGGGGAGGAGTCAGTTTCCAAATCCGCCGATCATGACGGGTATTACTATAAAGAAGATTATGACGAAGGCGTGGGCGGTGACGATTACATTGTAGATTTGGTCGTCTCCTAGTAGGGGTCCTGGTTGGCTTAGTTCTGTCCGGATGAGGAGGCTGAGTGCTGTGCCTACTATTCCAGATCAAGCCCCGAAGATGAAGTATAGGGTGCCGATGTCTTTGTGGTTTGTGGAGAAAAATCAGCGGTTGATGAACATAGGTAAAGTGGCCGAGTGTTATGAGGCGGTAGGCTGTAAATCTACTTACGATGGTTTAATTCCTTCTTTTATCAGGCTTTGTAGTGAAATTCATGATGGATTGCAAGTCTGTAGATGTGCTTTAAATAGTGCCGGAGCTTGGGGTAAGCAGAAACTTGTTGGTTTAAGTGCCTAGCTGTTAACTAGGTATTTGTGGGATCAAGGCCCGCCTGTTTATTAAGGTTTTAGCTTAATGAAAGTATTCGATTTGCAGTCTGAAGATGCAGGGTAGAGTCCTGCAAGCCTTAGGTCAAGAAATGGGAGGTTAATTTTTCCCATTTAGGGCTTTGAAGGCCCTTGGTTTGAAGTTTGAACCTAATTTCTTAGGGGGTTCTTTTGGTGGCTGCTTTTATGAGTGTGGTACAGAGTAGAAGGGTGGAGGCAGCTGTGGCGAGGGTGTTGGCAGTGAGGTTGCTTTTGGGGGTGGATTTTCGTCAAGGGCGGGATATGTTGGAGGTGTTTGGGGGCATGGTGGAGATGGTGTAGTATCATATGCGGAGGTAGAAGAACAGGGTCAAGAGTGAGGACGCTAGTATAAGAAGTGCGGTTCAGGTTGCTTTTTCTGCAATGAGTTGGTTGATTATTAATCATTTAGGTGTGAAGCCGGCTAGGGGGGGAAGGCCTGATAGTGAGAGGATAGAGGCTATTAGGAGTAAAGTGGCAATTGGGTTTTTTGAGAAGGAGGTGGTAAGTGATTTTATGGTGGTTACAGATAGCTTGTTTAGTGCTAGTAATGCGGCGGAGACGGTTATGGAGTATACGTAGAAAGAGAGGACTGTTAAGGAGGGTGCGTACTTGATAATAACAATTATTCATGCTATTTGGGCGATGGAGGATATTGCTATTAATTTACGCACTTGGGTTTGGTTGAGTGCTAGTCACCCTGCAATAGTGGAGGATAGGATGGCTATTGTGGAGATTAGGTTGTGGTTGACAAGGGGGCTAATTAGGAAGAACATGATTAGTGGGCCTACTTTTTGTCATGTGAGTAGGAAGATTGCTGGGAGTGTGGGTATTCCTTGAAGGACTTCTGGCACTCAGAAGTGAAAGGGGACTAATCCTAATTTGATTGATAGGGCGAGGGTGAGCATGGTTAGGGGGGTTGGGTTGGTTATTTCTGTGATCTCCCAGCTTCCTGTTGTTTCGTAGTTAATAGCTCCGGAAAGGATAATTAATGTGGATGCTAGTGCTTGTGTGAGGAAGTATTTGATGGTAGCTTCAATGGCTCGGGGGTGGGATTTGTTGGCAATTATGTAAAGGATTGTCAGTGTGTTGAGTTCTAGCGCGATTCATATTAGTGCCAGGTGGGATGATAGGAGGAAGATGAGTGTTGCTGGGGTTATTGTTGTTAGGATCAGGGGTAATGAGAGGGACATGTAGGAGCGGAGGGAGAAACCTTCATTTTTGGGGTATGGGCCCAATAGCTTTAATTAGCTTACGCTTCTAGGGGGTACTATAATGGAAGTAGGAAGCATTTTGATTGCTTTTGAGTGGGTTCGAGTCCCATCCCCCTAGGATGCGAGGGGGCTTTAACCCCTATTATTTACTCTATCAAAGTAGCCCTTTGTGGTTCAGGCACGGATCCTAGGTTGTTGGGGGAAGGCCAAATATTGAGACTGGTAGTGATGTGTGTCATAGGCAGAGGGCTAGTGTTAAGGGAAGGAAGCTTTTTCATAGGAGGTGTATAAGCTGGTCGTAGCGAAATCGCGGGTAGGATGCTCGGACTCATAAAAAGGTTATAGTTAGTAAAAGGGTTTTGGTTATTAAGGTGAGGGCGAATAGTGTTGGAAGGTGAGTTGGGGGTGAGGGGCTGAGGAAGAGGATGACAGTTAGGGTGTTTATTAGCATGATGTTGGCGTATTCGGCTAGGAAGAATAGTGCGAAAGGGCTTGCGCCGTATTCAACATTAAATCCGGATACGAGCTCTGATTCACCCTCTGTTAAGTCGAATGGGGCGCGGTTTGTTTCTGCTAGTGTGGAGATATATCATGTTATTATTAATGGCCATGCGGGTAGTGCGAGGTATAGGGGTTCTTGTGTGGTGGTGAGGGCCTGTAGTGAGAATCCTCCGCAAAGTAAGACAATGGACAGTACAATAATGGCTAGTGTGACTTCGTAGGAGATTGTTTGGGCTACTGCTCGTAGGGCCCCCATTAGGGCGTATTTTGAGTTTGAGGCCCACCCGGATCAGAGGAGTGAGTAGACCATAAGGCTTGATATGGCCAGTAGAAAAAGCAGGCCTAGGTTGAGGTCTGTGAGGGGGAATGGTATTGGGAGGGGGGATCATATGGTGAGGGCTAGCATTAGAGCTGCTGCTGGGGCGAGAATGAACAGGGTTGGTGTGGCAAGTAGGGGGAGGGTTAGTTCTTTGATGATGAGTTTAAATCCGTCTGCGAGGGGTTGAAGCAGGCCGATGGGGCCGACAGTGTTTGGTCCTTTTCGTAGTTGAATGTAGCCAATAATTTTTCGTTCTAGGACTGTTAAAAAGGCCACTGCAATCAGGACGGAGGTTATAAATAAGATTGGGGGGAGGATGGTGATGGAGTCAATTGCTGGGTAGAGGATTTGAATCTCTGAGTAAAGGGCTTAGGCCTTTTGCATTTGGCCGGGCTCTGCTAACTCAGCGTGCTCTTATTTTGAGTGGTAGTTTAATCCTGGTTGCTGATTTAGTAGTTTTCATTGAGTTACAGGTAAGGCGTGCTTGGGTGGTATGGGCCTTGTTTTTCCGGTCCTTTCGTACTGGGAAGAGACATAGTCATAGATAGAAACCGACCTGGATTGCTCCGGTCTGAACTCAGATCACGTAGGACTTTAATCGTTGAACAAACGAACCCTTAATAGCGGTTACACCAGTGGGATGTCCTGATCCAACATCGAGGTCGTAAACCCCCCTGTCGATAGGGGCTCTTGAGGGGGATTGCGCTGTTATCCCTGGAGTAGCTTGGTTCGTGGATCGACATTGTCGGATCTAATTACATTTAAGCACTTTGAGGTGTAGTTCTTGGTTAATAGTCTAACTTTGCTATGGGTTGTCTCAAAAGTTTTTCTTTGTTTTAAGGTCGCCCCAACCAAAAGCGCTGAGTCAAGTAGTGGTGGGCGTGGGTTGTTGTGGTTGGTGTTGTTGGTGTGACTTAGCTGGTTTAAGTTTCACAGGGTCTTCTCGTCTGGTGATATTATTCCTGCTTTTGCACAGGGAGATCAATTTCATTGGTTGCTTGCAGGAGACAGTTAGATTCTCGTTTAGCCGTTCATACTGGTCCTTATTTAAAGAACAAGTGATTACGCTACCTTTGCACGGTTGTGGATACCGCGGCCATTTAACTAGTAGTCATTGGGCAGGCATCACCTCCAATATTGGGTGGGCTGGGGGCTGTGTTTTTGGTAAACAGTCGGAATCTTTGTTTGCCGAGTTCCTTTTGCAAGGTTTAGCCTTTCCTGTGGCGCTCCTGTGTTGGGTTAACAGATGGGGCCTTCTTCTGGTTTGAGGGTTGATGGCGGGGAAGTGGCTGTTAATAATTTATAGGGTGTCATGTAGAATGTAGGCTGGCGCCCAGGAGAAAGTCCGCTTTCTTATTACTCATTTTAGCATTATCTTTTCTAGTCTTATAGGAGGGCTTGGTTGGGGTATAGGGTTCAGTAGTGTTGTTGGGATTTTTAATGGGGAAGCTTTAACGCTTTTTTGTGGTGGCTGCTTTAAGGCCCACGGTGTGGTAGTGATGTTAGGTTACCCTTAAGTGAAGGTTGAGTCCTGTGTTAATAGAGCTGTGCCTCTATTAAGCAGTTTGAAAGCTTTTCCTTTCTTCTTTGTTGTGGTGGTTAGGAGTGCTTTCAATAGAACTAATATTCGTTTTCCAAGCAGCCAGCTATCACCGGGTTCGGTAGGCTTTTCACCTCTACTAAACAGTCTTCCCGCTCTTTTGCCACAGAGGGGGGTTTGCTCAGGTTTAGCTGCTGGTTAGTAGCTCACTCGGTTTCGGGTAGTGTGACTTGAATTCTTTTTGCCACTTGTGGTTTGCTAAACCATAATGCAAGAGGTAGGGGGGTTAATCCTTGCTGTGTAGTGCTTTTGTTGTTTCACTGTTATTTCAGCTTTCCCTTGCGGTACTTTCTCTGTTGCGCCTGCTGTCTTTTCTTTCGCCAATACTAGGTGTTGTAAATGTTTTGGTTTAGCTTGGTTGAGTGTGGGATGGGGGCGGGGCTAGGTGTAGGCTTCAAGGCGGTTCAATTGTGGACATTTTTCAGGTGTAGGCTGAATGCTTTGGGTTTAAGCTACGTCTTGATGTTCCAAGAGCACCTTCCGGTACGCTTACCTTGTTACGACTTACCTCGTCTCACGTATGTGGTGTTTATCATAGGGCATTATGGTATATATTTGTTGGGTTTGAAGAGGGTGACGGGCGGTGTGTACGTACTTTGGGGCCTTCTTCAGTTAGGTGCTCTTTCCTGACTTACTGCTAGATTCTACTTTGACAGCCCTGTTTTCATAGGGCGTTCTGTTACGTATTTCTATTTTAGAAAATGTAGCACATCTCTTCCGCTCCGTTAGTTGCACCTTGACCTGACGTATTAGCCTGGGAGGCTGTTGTACTCGTTTTGTTTCCTTCAGGGGGAAGATTTTGCGACGGCGGTATACAGACTGAGAGGCTAGGAGGGGTTAGGTGGATCGTCTATCTTCAATTATAGGACAGGCTCCTCTAGGTGGGTTTAAAGTACCGTCAAGTCCTTTGAGTTTTAAGCTGGGCTCGTAATCTTCTGGCGGGTGTAATTGTGTGGGGGTACACCTTTGTTAAGGGCTAAGCATAGTGGGGTATCTAATCCCAGTTTGTTTCTTAGCTTTCGTGGGGTCAGGTATGTCTCAGGGATTAAGGTCGTTTTGTGTTGATGTTTGTGGCATTGTGGGGCTTGTTACTGCTATGGGGCCACATCTGCCTTAATGGTGGAGATATTAGACCTAGCCACAATTTACGCCGTTGGCTTATTAACTTGAGGCCTCCGTTTAACCGCGGCTGCTGGCACGAATTTTGACCACCTCTATTTCATTCTAACTAAATCAAGCTTTCGCTTATGGTTTAAGGTTAATTACTGCTGTGGCCCTTGGGGGTGTGGCTTGGCTAGGCGTCGTGGGCTATTAGTTGATGTGCCTGATGCCGGCTCCATTTGTCTGTGGGACTGTGTAGGGCGTTCTCACGGGTTCGCAGATGCTTGCATGTATAAGTTGGGTGATAGCTAATAAAAAGACCAGGACTAAGTCTTTAATGT